GAGGTGCACCTTTTGATGCCAGAATTGATTTTCCTTGATACCTAACATAATGCATGAACGGATCTTTGAACAACCATAGGACAGTCCAACAATCATTAAAAAAGACTTCTACAAGATTTTTTATTTTTATATAAAAATATATTCGCTCAAAAAGAATTCCAGAAGATGTTGATCGTAAATGAGAAGATTGGTTACAAAGAAAAATGAAGATAGATTCGTATTCACATACATAAGAATTGTATAGAAACCATAATAATCTTTGATTCCTTTTTGAAACAATGGAAATGGATTTTTTTGGAGTTGGTGTAATAAAACTGTTTAAATTGTAATACTCATAAAGAAAGAATCTTAATAAGTGCAAAGAAGAGGCATCTTTGACCCAGTAGCGAATACTTTGAACCAATATTTCCAGATGGATGGGCTGGGGTATTAGTATATCTGATACATAATTTAAATGTACAAAATTGTTTTCTAAAAAAGGAAATATTGAATGAATTGATCTTAAATTATGCACTTTTACTATTTTTTTCCTTTCTAAGGAAGATACTAAGTGTAGGGAAACTGGAATTTCCACAATGACTGAAAATCCCTCTGATATTATTTGATAATATAAATTCTTATTATGCCCCAAAAAGAGATTTTCGTTGTAATCATTAGCAGAAATAACCAAATAATTTGGTTGACACATTCGAGTAATTAAACGTTTCACAATTAGTGAACTGGATTTATTGTAATAACCACCAATATTATAATAAAAAATGGATCTATTTAAAACATGATCATGAGCAAGTGCATAAATATACTCCTGAAAGATAAATGGATATAGGAAGTCATGTTGCCGAAATTTATCGAGTTCTAAATATCCTTGAAACTCCCCCATTTTAAATTCAAATTTGAACCAAAGATAGGCGATTTCTTAGATTATAAAATGATACATAGTGCGATACGGTCAAAACAAGGTATTATATATCTAGTTAAGAATCTAGTTAAGAAAAGAATGGATACCTCGAAACAGGTAAGCTTATCAACGGACTCTCTATCCTCTCTTTTTTCATCCAATGGGTTTATTTTCCATTTATAGGATAACAAAATGGTTAGAAATCCTTTATTTTTTCAGACCAATCGCTCTTTTTGATTTTGGAAAAAAGATGATCTTTATCAATATACCACTTCTTCTATACATTTATCTCCAATCCATAATGGAGAATAGCTAATAATAGTTAGGATTCATTAAAAAAATGGATAATCCACTCATGGGAGAAGCCTTTCCCGCATTAGGCACTAATATATTTTTAACGTCTAATTAGATCGGGTAATCATTCAAATTAAGAATAGAAGCCCGTTGCTTTTTGTTTCCCTATAATTGGAGCCATATGGCTCTATCCATTTATTGACTCGACCCAACTTTGAATTTATTTTGTTCTGTTCCAAGATTTCAAAAACAAGTCTTTGGACCGATCCGGTAAGAATCAAATATTCTCAAAATTCTCCATTGATACGACATGCTATTTTTTCCATTCATTCCCTTTCAGGATCAGTCGTGGTCTTACAAACTCTACCAATGGTATGGACGAATCCCTTACTTCATCAAAATGTGTAAAAGATCCTAGCCGCACTTAAAAGCCGAGTACTCTACCGTTGAGTTAGCAACCCGAATAAAAATATAAAAAAATGAGTATGTGGAGATACAGTCGAAATCAAAATAAATAAATAAATTTGATTGCATGACACAATAAAAACCTTGAACTAGCAATAATAGAACAAAGAAAACATTTTTATTGATTCTGAACTGAACATAAAAATGAAGAGATTCAGATGAATAAATGAAATTAAAAAACCAAATCTATAGGGGGATAAATAGATTTATACACGATCAAATTATATTTGTTCGATACACTGTTGTCAATATAAATATTGCAAAAATAATATAATAAATACAATGGTAAAATGCAACAAAAAAAAGAAGGACTGGTGTTGGATTAGCACTACATAGATAATCTATTTATATATAGATGAATAAAGTATATAGATGAATTAAAGTAGGAAAAAAGGATCCGAGTTATTCAATCAATATAAGCAATATAAGTGGATCAAATAAGTTAAGGAAGCTTGATTCCGGGGTTCTTGTTTATTAGTAGAGTTCCAACGAAAACCACCCGATTGAAGGTAATATCCGAATTTTATATTTTGAGATCCAATTAGATTTATATTATATTCATAATAATATATTTATTTTGGTCCGTTAGATAATGTATGGATGGGATTCTATGGGAATAATAAATTAGGTATGAATACAGTAAGAGAAAGAGAAGTAGCACTAATTATAATATAATAAAGTTAGACTATATATGATATATATGAATCATACCCCCTATAATTTAATTAACTGAATTTAGTTTGATTAAAGCGAAGTTCCTTAAAAATCTCTGCTTTCTTTGAAATATCATGAACAGTTCCTGTAGGTTGAGCGCCTTTTTCAAGGAAATAGAGAATAGCAGGAACATTTGAATAAGTTTGATTCTTTATCGGATCATAAAAACCAACTTTCCGAAGATCTCTTCCTTCTCTTCGGAATCGAACATCAATTGCAACGATTCGATAGACGGCTCATTGGGATAGATGTAGATGAACAATACCCCCCCTAGAAACGTATAAGAAGTTTTCTCCTCGTACGGCTCAAGAAAAAATGATTAAAAGTTATGTCTATGTATAGAATTATCATAGCAAATAGATCCATAAAATAATCCAAGCAATTGGACTAGAATTTTAGTCCTTTTTCTTTCCTAAAAAAAGTTTGTACTCATAACTCAAGTTGGATAACTTTCAAATAGCTCAAAGAAAATCCTTAAGCATTTTATTTATTGAGTGGTCTCTAACCCCCTTTTTGTCTTGTTTAGAATATTTTTTCTATTCTTCATTCTGATTTAGTTGTTGAGACAATTTAAAATGGTGTTTACTTGTTCCAGAATCCTTTATCTTTTCTTTGAATCATTGGGTTTAGACATTACTTCGGTGATCCTTAATCCTTTCAAAATAGCAGCAACATACCTTTTTTTGTGATTTCTTTCTATCAAAGAATCATAAGAACGGTTGATTCCCGCGTGTTACACTTTTGACCGAAAAAGTTTTATAAAGTCCAAAATTTTTTTTTATTATGAAAACTTTCGCGAATTGAATCCTTTCGATTTCTATATCGAAGATATACTTACGAAGTTGTTCCAACTTATTCATTGGCACTAACCCTAGACCCTTGCCCTTGAGAAATTAATTAATACTTTCTACTCGAGCTCCATCATGTACTATTTACATTATAACCCCCAAAAGGCTGAGGTTTCCAGTTGAGTAGAACAAAGGATGTTGAGCCAAGAGCACTTTCATTCCGAATAAAATGGCGGATTCTTACATCCACAGCGGATCATGTCCTTCAAGTCGCGCGTTGCTTTCTACCACATCGTTTCAAACGAAGTTTTACCATAACATTCCTCTCGTGTGGAACCAGTATTTAATTGATTCAATTATGGAATATGGAATCATGAATAGTCATTGGTTCTGTCGGTAAATAGTAATCTATGCTTTTGTCCCTCTATATGGTTACCGATGGGTAGATATTTTCTGAAAAAGTCTCAGCAATCATTTATTAATCCCCATATTTCTAAATGTAATTTCTATATGTCTATATTTCTATTTCATTAACAACAAATAAATTAGCTCTTCTTTGAATCTCCATGACTCAATAGGATCGATTCACCTCTCTCATACTTCTTCGAATATAAAGGACTCAGAACAATTAAAAAGATTTCTAAAAATTTCATTAAAACAATTTACTACTTCCATATCATTATTAAAATGAAAATACTGTTTTTGACTTTGACTAAGTACCCCATTGTTTTATCAAAGATAAATCCTATGGAAATTCAATTGGATAAGTGGATCAAAAATATTGATATATAACAGACCCTTATTCTTTTATCTGAGTGCTAAAATACGAATAGAAAGGATAGGGATAGAGGATGATCCCAAGATAAAATGAACAATTTTCACTGGAAGTAATTCAATTATGGATATTTTATAATTGAAATTCAATATTTTTTAAAAATGAAGGGATGACAAAGATTTTTCACAAAAATGGAAACGCTGGTGTTACTGAAATGGAACGATAACAATAAATGGATAGTCTTTTACTTTTAATTCAGTCAGTTTTCTGTAATCTTTCCATACAAAAAAAAATGAAGAATTTGGGCTATCTCATTTAAGTTTGGTTTAAGGGAAAGGGAATAAGAGATAGGGAATATAGGGGCTTTTCCGTCATATTTCAGCGTCATTTTAAATTAAAATAAATATGGATATGGTACCTAATTTCTAAGTAATTAACTTCAATACGAATATACGGGGATGGGCATAGACTGAAAGGCCGTCCTACCTTTTTATTCAAAATTATTGCGATCTATGTTCCTCTCTAACCTGGATCATAAATGAATTAAGTTACATCTGGGTATATCAACTCATCTCGCAAAAAAAAAGATGATTCAGAGGCATCAGAAAAAATTAAAAACAAGAATCCCATTCTATTTCTATTCAATATTAGAATCTTAAACAAAGGAAAGGGCTGTTCAAAAAAGCAATCTTTTTTCTGATATTGATATAATGGGTGCTCTGGGACGGAAGGATTCGAACCTCCGAATAGCGGGACCAAAACCCGTTGCCTTACCACTGGGCCACGCCCCATTTAGATTTCTATTCTAAACTAATAAACACTAATATTAGTAGTGGTTGTTTGTCAATTCCAGTGCAAATCCATATCTACGGAATCCATTGTTGATAGGATTTTGCCACGTGTAGATATAGAATTAACTTGGAATTGATTGATCATTACATATAATTTATATAAAATATATTGTATTATATATATTATATAATAATATAAAGAAAGTATTATTTCTTCTATTATCTTTTGATAATGGAAGTATTTTTTATTGGGCAAGTGAGTTCAAAGTCTTTTT